AAGATCTTCTTGACTCTTATTCAAAAGGTCTAATAATGTATTTATATTGGACTTTTTGAGGCAATTATAGGTCCTGGAAGGCAATTCTGATTGGTCAATAAAAATACATTTCAATGCTATTTCGTTTTTTTTTAGTTTAGCCAATCCATCATGAAAGGTAAAAAGAGGTAAAGTAACCCTGTTTTGATTGTCCTCTAAAAAGATGTCTTGTTCTTCCGCATGTAGAAAAGGAATAAATAAATCAATCAAATTACGGGAGGCTTCGTGAAGTGCTTCTTTAGGAGTTAAACTTCCATTCGTCCATATTTCGAGAAAAAGTATCTCTTGTTTTTCATTCCCATTCCCATAAGAATGAATACTATGATTCGCATTTCGAACAGGCATGAATACCGCATCTATAGGATAACTTCCCTTTTGAGCGCTATTTGGTGTTTTCATACGATATCCTCGATTCCTCTCGATTTGTAATCCAATACACAAATCGATTGGTTCCGTCAGGCTAGCTATATGCTGTGTAGTATCAACGATTTCCACAGAAGGCGGTGAGATGATGTCTTTAGCAGTTATGTTTACAGGACCCTTGACGCAAATAGATGCGTCGCAAGTTCCATACAGATTACTTCTCAAGACAATTTCTTTCAAATTCATTAAGATTTCATGTACTGATTCTTCAATACCGCCTATGGTAGAATATTCATGTGGTATCTTTTCAGATTTTGCATGTGTTATACATGTTCCTTCGATTTCTCCAAGCAAAGCCCTTCTCATCGCGATGCCGATCATATCGGCTTGACCTTTCATAAGCGGAGACAGAACAAAACGGCCATAATAAAGACACTTATTGTCTGTTCTTGATTCAACACACCTCCACTGTAGTGTCCGAGTAGATACTGCTACTTCCTTTCGAAGCATAGTAATATTGTTTGATCAGATCATTGAATCATTTATTTCTCTTGAAATACGTTCAATTCTTATTTTTATACACGTCTTTTTTTAGGAGGTCTGCATCCATTATGTGGCATAGGGGTTACGTCTCTGACAAAACTTAAAAGTATACCACTTCTACGAATGGCTCGTAATGCTGCATCTCTTCCGAGACCAGGACCCTTTATCCTGACTTCTGCGCGTTGCATACCCTGATCTACTACTGTACGAATAGCATTTGCCGCTGCGGTTTGAGCAGCAAAAGGCGTCCCTCTTCTTGTGCCCTTGAATCCACAAGTACCAGCGGAGGACCACGAAACCACCCGACCCCGTATATCTGTAACCGTTACAATGGTATTGTTGAAACTTGCTTGAACATGAATAACTCCTTTTGGTATTCTACGTCCATTCTTACGTGAACCAATGCGTCCATTCCTACGTGAACTAATTCTTGATATGGGTTTTGTCATATTTTATCATCTCATAAATAAGAGTCAGAGATATACGGATATATCCATTTCATGTCAAAACAGATCTTTTTTTTGTGCATTGGGTACCTCGGAGAGTCCCTTTTTAGTTTTAGAAATATTATCCCTGTCTCTGTTTATGCCTTGGGTTAGAACAAATTACTATAATTCGTCCCCGCCTACGGATCAGTCGACATTTTTCACAAATTTTACGAACGGAGGCCCTTATTTTCATAATTTGTTTTTCCTTACCTTAATTACGAATCTACTCTTTAGAAGAAAATAAGTCTCTTGAAATTTTGAACCCCGAATTGTATCCGAACGAAAGGAATGTAGCAAAAGTCACCTAATCGTTCGAATCTTTGTTGCGGAGTCTATAAATTATGCGTCCCCTGGTTGAATCATAACGACTTACTTCAATTTTGACTCTATCACCCGGTAGTATTCGTATAAAACTACGTCGTATCCTTCCTGAAACATAACCTAGAATCAGATCCTTATTATCTAAACGAACTCGAAACATACCGTTGGGAAGTGATTCAGTAATTAAACCTTCATGAATCCATTTTTGTTCTTTCATTCCAGATAACCCCCTTGAAGTATCAACTAATGGAGGAGGAGTGATATTAGACAACCCGCCCTTCCTCTTTTTTTCACAAAACAAACAGGAAGTTACGGATTCAATTCGGATACCAGAAAGATTACCATATATAACACAAAATTTCTCCCCCGATTCCTTCCAGTCGAGCCTCTCGGTCTGTCATTATACCGCGAGAAGTAGAAAGAATTACAATCCCCATTCCTCCTAAAATCCTAGGAATTCGTTGATAGTTGGAATAGATTCGTAGACCGGGTCGACTGATACGTTTTAAAATAGTTCTATATGGTCCTTTCCTATTCCTTCTATGCCGCAGAGTTGAAACCAAGAAATTTTTCTCGTTTTCTCGATGTTTTCTCACATTTTCAATAAAGCCTTCTCGTAGAAGTATTTTAACAAGGGTTTCGGTAATATTCGTAGATGCGATTCGAACCGTTCCCTTTTTATCCATGTCAGCATTTCGTATAGAAGTTATTATGTCGGCAATAGTGTCCCTACCCATGACAAGCTGTAATTGTCGGTGCCTCCGAATTTTGATATAATCAACATGTTCTACTTTTTTTATGTTTATGAATTATTATTCTATTTTATATTATTAAATTAAAGGTATATACGTGAGACAAAAGCTACTAATAAATTCTACTAATTAATTGAATATATTTCCGATACCCTGCTAGATCATAGTCTCATCTATTAGTATTTATAATACCTCAGGAGCTAATGAAACTATTTTCGTAAAATTCAATTGTCTCAATTCTCGAGCGATCGCACCAAAAACTCGAGTTCCTCTTGGGTTTCCTTCTTGATCAATGACAACGGCTGCATTGTCATCATATTGTATTATCATACCGTTGTCACGTTTGAGTTCTTTACGTGTACGTACAATTACAGCTCTGACCACTTCTGATCTTTGTAGAGGCATATGGGGCACTGCTTCTTTGATTACAGCAACAATAATGTCACCAATATGAGCATATCGTCGATTACTAGCTCCTATGATTCGAATACACATTAATTCTCTAGCCCCGCTGTTGTCTGCTACATTTAAATAGGTTTGAGGTTGAATCATTTTTTTTTTATCTTCGCCCTTTGCGTGAAAAAAAAAAAAAAGAAATATTGTTTGTTCAGAAATAAAAAAACCCTCAGATGTTTTTTCATCATAACAAAAAAGGCCCTTTCTTTTGGTTACACATTCCTATCCCGCAATAACGAATTGAGTTCGTATAGGCATTTTGGACGCAGCTATTGAAATAGCTTCTCTGGCTGCAATTTCTGATACTCCACCCATTTCATAAAGTATTCGACCTGGTTTAACGACGGATACCCAATATTCGGGAGATCCTTTCCCCGAACCCATACGCGTTTCTGTAGGTCTTACTGTAACAGGTTTGTCTGGAAATATACGTACCCAAATTTTTCCACCACGACGTGCATATCGTGCCATTGATCGTCGCCCCGCTTCTATTTGTCTAGATGTGATCCAAGCGGGTTCAAGTGCCTGAAGAGCATATCTACCAAAACAAATACGATTGCCTCGATAAGATATTCCCTTCATTCTTCCTCTATGTTGTTTACGGAATCTGGTTCTTTTGGGGTTATAGTTGATGGTTTTTTCTCAATGCCATCTCTACTGCAGAACCGGACATGAGAGTTTCTTCTCATCCAGCTCCTCGCGAATGAAACGAAAAAAAAATTATAGATAAGATATATGTATTTAATGAATAATACGCTGAATCGTGGGATTTTTTGAGATCAAATCTGTCACGCAGGAATTGTTATATCTTGTTTGTATATGTATTGTTTGTATATGTATATAAAAATATAAAATTCGAAGCATATTTCTATTATACTTTATACTTTAATGCTTTTTTAATGTTTTTTTTTGAATTCATAAATTTTGATTTCGACCTTTATTGAATTGTCCAAAACTTAACAATCCAATAAGCTTTCGCGGGCGAATATTGACTCTTTCCGTATCTGTTTCATTTGTAGGGTCGACCTGCGACCTCTCAGAATAAATGAATTGGCTCTTGGTTCGTTCCGCCATCCCACCCAATGAATCATTAGGATTCGTTTTCAATCGAATCTTCTGCAGTCACAGGTTCTGTCGTTCCCATCGCTTCTCTATTAATGGCTAGGTCCGAACTTTGCAATAGAGCTCCTAATTCAATTTGTTCCTGAGCCAATTTCCTCAGTCTTTATTGGCCCGGTGCTCTTTATTATTTTTTATTTTTCTTATGACTTGGATGCGTCTAATTACGTTACTAATTCTGTTATGGACGAATCCCTATTTATGCTTTATTACATTGCCTTTTATGAGATGATTCATAGACCATACATCATATTGGAATCATATATCGTTGATATTCTCTTTTTCTCTTTCTCTCACCCTTCCCTTTATCTATATCCATTTATTTTTGCTTCACAACCTTATAATATAATCTGATTGATTTATCTTTTATGTAAAAAAAGATTTCAGTTGCTACAACGATATGATCGAAACATCATATAGTGACTGGTTCTTTGGATCCAGATAATACGAAGTAATGAGTTGGTTATTAGTTCTATATAGTATTAGTTTATACTGGGGGCTGGGGGAGGGTCCCCCTTTTTTTTAATCTAACCTAACCCTAAATAAAAAAAAAAAAACCAACGAGTCGCACACTAAGCATAGCAATTATACCAAAGGTCAATCAAATTTTTATTCAACCCTATAGAATTCGAATTAGAAGAATTGAAATTGCTCTTTTTTGATTGAACGAAAAAACAATGAAAGAGTTTCTTATTTTTTGTTCCATCACTGAATAGACTGGATAGAACGTAAAGATAACCAAAAGACCATTATTCTGTAAATATCCAAATTTTGATGCCCAATGCCCCATAAATAGTTCGAACTGTATAGGAACAATAATCAATTTTAGCTCGAATGGTTTGTAGTGGAACCCTACCTTCTCTAACCCATTCGACACGTGCAATTTCTTTTCCGTCGATACGCCCCGCAATTTGGATTT